TATGATCTTATCTATTAACTATCTATTAGTTATTCATAATTACTATGAATTATTAATATGAATTATAGACTAGAATTTATAAAAACTAGAATTTCTAATTTTAAATGCCATATTTAATGTTTAATATAATATAACATATTTAAATATAATAATGGTCGATTCAATCTAATATTCAATCTAATATTGCTAGACTATAATAATTCAGAATAGAATAATAAAATAAAAAAAAAAATTATTTTAATTATTTTTTTTTTTAATTATTTAATTCTATTTTAATCATATTAAAATAGATATTTAAATTGAATCATATTATTAATATTATTCTAATTATAAAAATGAATTCTAATTAGAATAATATTTCTATATATTTATTATTTATCTATATATATTTTATTTGAATTTCTATTTATTCCATTATTCTATTTATTCCATTATATGTTATATTTATTCTATTAGTCTATTCTATTTAGTATTATATATATATTAGTTATTAGTATAATATTAGTAGTATATATTAGTATAATATTACTATATTTTTCTTTTCTATTTTTCGTATTTTTTAGTGTATTTTTTGAGTCTATTTTACATTTGAATTATGAATTATATATATAATTTTTTATATAGATATAGATTTCATTTAATAGATAGATTTACTATAGATTACATTTATTTCTATTTAGTTTAGAGTTCTAAATAGAATCTAATAATTAGATAATTAGAGTGCAAATCTTTTTATGCATTTCTATATATATTATCATTATAGAAAGGATACGTTATAAGTCTAAATAACTAAATAATTAGAATGAAACTTTGTTTTTTAGACTAAATAATTCAAATTATCTTCGAATTCGAAATAGAAATGAATGGAATAATTAGTTCTAGCTATTAAATAATTAGTTCTAGCTATTAGACTATAAAATACATAATTAATAAATTCAATTTTCATTTTTCTTTTTTTAGTTATCTTATTATGGTTATATAAGATAGTCTAATAAAAGGATAAGAATAAAAATGAAATTAAAGAAAAAAGAAAAGATGCAACCCATAGAAATGAAATCCAGATCATAATGAGAGACTCCTTTCTTTTGTTTTCATTCATAAAGGCGGAAACTAAGACGAAAAAAAAAAAAAGAATCGACCGTTCGAGTATTCCACCAAATTGCCTGAGAAAACTGAGAGTAAGAGGGGCATATATATGTTATGGAATATCCATCTATATTGAATTGCGAATACAGAAATGAGAAAATATTTTCTGATTGGACCAAATAAATACGGGTCTCCGATAGAGACGAAAGAAGATAAACAAACAAGAAATAAAATAGGTAAAGACCCTTCGATATAAGAAGCAGTATCTATATCTACTAAATTCAACGGTTTTCGCATAAAAAGAAAGAAAATAAATAAATGAAAGAAAGGGGAAAGGAAGGAGAAAGGGGGAAGGAAGGGCATCCTAATGAGATCCTAATCTCAAGACACAAAGGGGATATGGCGAAATTGGTAGACGCTACGGACTTAATTGGATTGGATTGAGCCTTGGTATGGAAACCTACTAAGTGATAACTTTCAAATTCAGAGAAACCCTGGAATGAAAAATGGGCAATCCTGAGCCAAATCCTATTATTTTACGAAAATAAACAAAGGTTCAGCAAGCGAGAATAAGAAAAAAAAAGGATAGGTGCAGAGACTCAATGGAAGCTATTCTAACAAATGGGGTTGACTGTTGGTAAAGGAATCCTTATATCGAAACTCCAGAAAGGATGCAAGATATACCTATATAAAATAAATATAAAATAAATAGGTATACTAATGAAAAACTATTTCAAAACAGACGACCCGAACCCGTATTTTTTTTTTATTTATATGCAAAATCAATTTATATGAAAAATAAAAAGAATTGTTGTGACTCGATTCCAAGTTGAAGAAAGAATCCAATAGACTATTCATTAATCAAATCAGTCACTCCATAGTCTGATAAATCTTTTGAAAAACTGATTAATCGGACGAGAATAAAGATAGAGTCCCGTTCTACATGTCAATATCAATACCGACAACAATGAAATTTATAGTAAGAGGAAAATCCGTCGACTTTAAAAATCGTGAGGGTTCAAGTCCCTCTATCCCCAACCCAAAAAAGCCCGTTTGCTATCTATTTATTTTATCCTACCCCTTTTTGTTAGTGGTTCAAAGTTCCTTATGTTTCTCATTCATCCTATTCTTTTCCATTTTCCAAGCGTATCCTAGCAGAATTTTGTTCTCTTATCACAAGTCTTGTGATATATTGTGATATATATATGATATACGTACAAATCAACACCCTTGAGCAAGGAATACCTATTTGAATGATTCATAATCCATATCATTACTCATACTGAAATTTACAAAATCTTCCTTTTGAAGTGAAGATCCAAGAAATTCCCGTTCGAGACTTTTAATTTAACACTTTTTCGTTTTTTTTTGTTTTCATTTTGAATTTTTAATTGACATAGACCCAAGTCATCTA